ATAACTGATACGTATAAAAACATTCCTCGTTCGAGTGATAGTACCAGTTCTAGTTACAATAATGTTGATCATTTATTTGGCGTTGGGGACATTCGGAATTTCATCTCTGATGACACTTTTTTAGTTAAGGATAGTAATGGGGACAGTTATTCCATATATTTTGATATTGAAAATCAGATTTTTGAGATTGATAATGATCATTCTTTTCTGAGTGAAGTAGAAAGTTCTTTTTATAGTTATCGGAATTCTAGTTATCTGAATAATGTATCTGTATCTAAGGGTGACGATCCCCACTATGATCGTTACATGTCTGATACTAAATATAGTTGGAATAATCATATTAATAGTTGCATTGACAGTTATCTTCGTTCTCAAATCCATATTGATAGTTACATTTTAAGTGGTAGTGATAATTATGGTGATAGTTACATTTATAGTTACATTTGTGGTGAAAGTGTAAATAATAGTGAAAACAAGAATTCCAGCATAAGAACTAGCGCGAATGGTAGTGATTTAACTAAAAGTTCTAATGATCTCGAGGTAACTCAAAAATACAGGCATTTGTGGGTTCAATGCGAAAATTGTTATGGATTAAATTATAAGAAATTTTTTAAGTCAAAAATGCATATTTGTGAACAATGTGGATATCATTTGAAAATGAGTAGTTCAGATAGAATCGAACTTTCGATTGATCCAGGTACTTGGGATCCTCTGGATGAAGATATGGTCTCTCTGGATCCCATTGAATTTCATTCGGAGGAGGAACCTTATAAAGAGCGTATTGATTCTTATCAAAGAAAGACGGGATTAACTGAGGCTGTTCAAACAGGCACAGGTCAACTAAACGGTATTCCTATAGCAATTGGGGTTATGGATTTTCAGTTTATGGGGGGTAGTATGGGATCTGTAGTAGGCGAGAAAATCACCCGTTTGGTCGAGTATGCTACCAATAAATTTCTACCTCTTATTATAGTATGTGCTTCCGGAGGAGCACGCATGCAAGAAGGAAGTTTGAGCTTGATGCAAATGGCTAAAATATCTTCTGCTTTATATGATTATCAATCAAATAAAAAGTTATTCTATGTATCAATCCTTACATCTCCTACTACTGGTGGGGTGACAGCTAGTTTTGGTATGTTGGGGGATATCATTATTGCTGAACCCAATGCCTACATTGCATTTGCGGGTAAAAGAGTAATTGAACAAACATTGAATAAGACAGTACCTGAAGGTTCACAAGCGGCTGAATATTTATTCCATAAGGGCTTATTTGATCCAATCGTACCACGTAATCTTTTAAAAGGCGTTTTGAATGAGTTATTTCAGCTCCACGCTTTCTTTCCTTTGAATAAAAATTCAATCAAGTAGAGCTTGAAGTTCAATTATTTGATTTGTGACGAACAAGCAGTTAGTTTATCAGAATCAAAATAAAAATGAGAAGAATCGGGTTTTCTTTGGTGACACAAGATTTAATTCTCGAAAGAATCAAAAGTTGCAGAAAATGCTTTTTTCGAGATCTTTTTTTACTCATATTCCTGATTCTGATTAGTAATCAGAAAGTTTCTATCAACAAGATAAAAGGGCGAATTCTTCTTTTCGCGACATTACATTAGGCAAGGCAAATAAAACGAATTTAATGTTCCCTTCGAATAATATAATTTAAATATAGATATATAGTCTTACCTCTTTCTATATCTTCCAAGAATTTTCATTATTACTAATAATATTACTAATAATCCCTGTTGGATCATATTCTAACGAATCTTTTGGTAATTTTTAAGAAACTCTTTCTTTTTATTAAATTCAAATTCGAAGACAAGAACAAAATAAGAAAATAATAATCAAAAATAAATGGGTTATCATACATATATTCCATGTAGAAAAATGAAATGAATAAGTCCATTTATTTAGTTCTACATTCCTTGCACTTATTATATACTCAATTATTATATATACTCACTTATAGTATAATTAAATTATATATATATATACGAATTATAAATTATAATTAATAACTAATTTATAAATATATAATATAAGAATAACAGGTACAAATATTAAATCGAGGTACCCTTTCTATGACAACTCTCAACTTACCCTCTATTTTTGTGCCTTTAGTGGGCCTAGTATTTCCGGCAATTGCAATGGCTTCTTTATCTCTTCATGTTCAAAGAAACAAGATTTTTTAAATCCGATGCGACCAAATCTCATCCATTTTTTTCAAGACTTAGACATGGATCATAACATGGATATCTATTTAGTAGAATATCGTATAAGATGCGGCTTCCTCCGAACATAAATTAAATGAAAGAGCTCTTATGCATGCGGAAACATGATATATGGTTAAAATTATGATAGCTATTTTAAAATATAAATAGATCAGGATCGGCGGATGTATGAAATGGAAAGTCAATGTATGTAAATGGATGTAGATATCTATAGGGGATCATATGAAGGGGATGCTAGTATTTTAGATCTAGCCAATTCGATAAATTACGCCTAAAGGTTCACATCCAAATAGTGCTAGTTGATGAGAGTTACTTCGGAAACAAAAAGTCAAATTTATTCGGGTTATTCTATCAATTCCAATAAAATGCAACTGGATCTAGTATGAGTTGGCGATCAGAACATATATGGATAGAACTTATAACGGGGTCTCGAAAAACAAGTAATTTCTGCTGGGCCTTTATCCTTTTTTTAGGTTCATTAGGATTTTTATTGGTTGGAACTTCCAGTTATCTTGGTAGGAATTTGATATCTTTATTTCCGTCTCAGCAAATCATTTTTTTTCCACAAGGGATCGTGATGTCTTTCTATGGCATCGCGGGTCTCTTTATTAGCTCCTATTTGTGGTGCACAATTTCGTGGAATGTAGGTAGTGGTTATGATCGATTCGATAGAAAAGAAGGAATTGTGTGTATTTTTCGTTGGGGATTTCCTGGAAAAAATCGTCGCATCTTCCTTCGATTCCTTCTGAAAGATATTCAATCCATCAGAATAGAAGTTAAAGAGGGTATTTATGCCCGTCGTGTCCTTTATATGGACATCAGAGGCCAGGGGGCCATTCCCTTGACTCGTACTGACGAGAATTTGACTCCACGAGAAATGGAACAAAAAGCTGCCGAATTGGCCTATTTCTTACGTGTACCAATTGAAGTATTTTGAAATGAACCTAAAATTCAGGAGGTAAAAAGGAAAAAAATATTAAGAATCGTCTTTTTCGATAGCATAACTTAACTGAAGTTTCTTCCGAACGATCATTCGAGCCAAAACAGACGTATATGGGATCAGCCAGAAAACTAAACTGTTTTTTTTTTTCGCAAAAATGGTCTTTTCTTTTCTACGTATTATGGAAATTTGTTCCACTCAATTCAGTAAGAAACCAAGTAACAAATCGAAATTAATAATAGATTCATCTCATATATAACAAAACATTACATTTCGGGATAAATAATTTATCTTTTTATTTTAGGTCCAATTTTTTGAAACATTTGAGATTTTGATAGAAAGGGAGTTAGTTCGTCTCAAAATCAAAATAATATTCATTACTTGAAATGGCTCTTTGGGGCATTCATCAAAAGGACGCAGTTGCTGCGAATTTGACCAATTGAGATATCGTGGAAACAAAAGAATATTCTTTATTATTTTATTTCTTCATTCGAATTCGAAGTGGACTCTTATTCTATTTCTATATTCTTTCTAGATTCAAGGACTAACCAAAAAATCACAAATAAAAAACAGGGAATAGATTCATAGGGTCGATACCTTGTAATAGAAGTAATAGAACTCATGCTTGATAGAAATATTAGATTGCATAGAGTCGACAAACGAGGTGGGTTCATTAAGAATTCACAGATGAAAAAAAATGGCAAAAAAGAAAGCATTCACTCCCCTTCTATATCTTGCATCTATAGTATTTTTGCCCTGGTGGATCTCTCTCTTATTTAATAAAAGTCTGGAATCCTGGGTTACGAATTGGTGGAATACTAGACAATCCGAAACTTTTTTGAATGATATTCAAGAAAAGAGTATTCTCGAAAAATTCATAGAATTAGAGGAACTCTTCCTGTTGAACGAAATGATAAAGGAATATCCAGAGACACATCTACAAAAGCTTAGTCTAGGAATCCACAAAGAAACGATCCAATGCATCAAGATGCACAATGAGGATCGTATCCATACGATTTTACACTTCTCGACAAATATAATCTGTTTCATTATTCTAAGTGGTTATTCTATTCTGGGTAATGAAGAACTTGTTATTCTTAACTCTTGGGTTCAGGAATTCTTATATAACTTAAGCGACACAATAAAAGCTTTTTCTATTCTTTTATTAACTGATTTGTGTATCGGATTCCATTCGCCCCATGGTTGGGAACTAATGCTTGGCTCTGTCTACAAAGATTTTGGATTTGCTTATAACGATCAAATTATATCCGGTCTTGTTTCCACTTTTCCAGTCATTCTAGATACAATTTTTAAATATTGGATCTTCCGTTATTTAAATCGTGTATCTCCGTCACTTGTAGTGATTTATCATTCAATGAATGACTGAAAAATGATCCACTGATATTAATCCAATTATAATCTTTGTTACTTTGTACATAACCAAAGCGTTCAAAATTGTACTTACTCTTTATATTTCTCCAGAGGATTTCTCCTATATTCCAGTAAACTTATTTCAGTACATAGCAGAATCGTGGATAGGGAACTATACTAGCAACCTACCTAATTTATTGTAGAAATTTTGGGCGCAATGATTGGACCATGCAAACTAGAAATACCTTTTCTTGGACAAAGGAACAGATGACTCGATCCATTTCCGTATCGCTCATGATATATATAATCACTTGGACATACATTTCAAATGCATATCCCATTTTTGCACAACAGGGTTATGAAAATCCACGAGAAGCGACTGGGCGTATTGTATGTGCCAATTGCCATTTAGCTAATAAGCCCGTGGATATTGAGGTTCCACAAACGGTACTTCCTGATAC